AACTATAAAGGATTCTATTTGGCATCTGAATTCGTACCTGAATCAGACCGAACCAAAAATTTGTCATGCTATTGTTCTTTTGTTCTCTCGAGTTTAATTTATGGAGTAAGACATCGATTTCTCAATAAGATAAATTATGTTCATTGCATAATTGGCTCCCTTGAAAAGCATTGGCGCATGTGTAAACGAGGTGCTCTACCTAACTGAGCTATAGCCCTTGTTCTTGTTCATAGATATCTTAACATATAGATAATTTCTTGTCAAGATGGATTGGATATTCCATGATCCCACAGGATAGTTCTATGGCTAAAGGAGATTGGTATTGCTTATAAATAATATTCCATCTATAATTCCCCAAGTAATGGATCCTTTTTGGTGATAAATAACCTACTTAACTCAGTGGTTAGAGTATTGCTTTCATACGGCGGGAGTCATTGGTTCAAATCCAATAGTAGGTAGAACTCATTAGATACCGGAGTCAATGGTATCTAATAAGTTTTTCTACCATACTTTTTCTTTTAGTTGTATCAGATTAGACTTTAACTGTATTCCATTTAAATTAGCAGAATTTAAATGGGGTGTGTATAGTATAATAAATAATTTGCACTTCTAAAGATAAAAAACTTCTTTTTTTTTTGATTGATTATTTTTATTTATTGGAAATATTATTGATAGCCTCTACTCGTGTCCTAGCCCGCCTGAGAGCTAGATTCGCCTCAATTGCCTGTTTCTTACCTTCAGCTCTACTTAAGTTAGCTTCAGCTATTTTAAGAGCTTGTTGAGCTTCTTGCGGATCAATGTCAGTACTCATCTCCGCATCATTTCCTAAAATAGTGATCTCATTATTACCTATCCTAGCGAAACCGCCCATCAGAGCCACAGTTAACCATTGGTCATTGAGGCGTATTCTCAAAAGACCGATATCTACAGCTGTAGCAATAGGGGCATGGTTTGGTAATACACCAATTTGGCCACTATTAGTAGATAAAATGATTTCTTTCACTTCTGAATCCAAAATAATTCGATTAGGAGTCAGTACACAAAGATTTAAAGTCATTTCTTCAAATTGCTCTCCCCTTCTAAGTTCATAGCTTTCGCGGTAGCTTCATCAATGTTACCCACCAAATAAAAGGCCTGCTCGGGAAGACCATCTAATTCTCCGGAAAGAATCAATTGAAACCCCTTAATTGTTTCTGCGAGAGCAACATATTTACCTGGAGAACCAGTAAATACTTCTGCCACGAAGAAGGGTTGTGACAAAAAACGCTCAATTTTTCGTGCTCTTGCTACAGTTAAACGGTCCTCCTCGGATAATTCGTCCAACCCAAGGATAGCTATAATGTCTTGAAGTTCTTTGTAACGTTGTGAAGTTTGCTTAACTCTTTGCGCAATTTCATAATGTTCCTCGCCAACAATCCGAGGTTGTAACATAGTTGACGTGGAATCTAAAGGATCCACTGCCGGATAAATACCTTTGGCAGCTAATCCTCTTGATAGTACGGTAGTAGCATCTAAATGTGCAAATGTCGTGGCAGGAGCAGGGTCGGTCAAATCGTCCGCAGGTACATAAACTGCTTGGATCGAAGTTATGGATCCCTCTTTGGTAGAAGTAATTCTTTCTTGCAAAGAACCCATTTCTGTACTAAGTGTAGGTTGATAACCTACTGCAGAAGGCATTCTCCCTAATAAGGCGGATACTTCTGATCCCGCTTGGACGAAACGAAAGATATTGTCGATGAATAAAAGTACGTCTTGCTCATTAACATCCCGGAAATATTCTGCCATGGTTAGGGCAGTCAAACCAACTCTCATACGAGCTCCCGGGGGTTCATTCATTTGACCATAGACTAGAGCCACTTTTGATTCTGCAATATTTTTTTCATTAATCACTCCAGATTCTTTCATTTCCATGTAGAGATCATTTCCTTCACGAGTACGTTCGCCTACTCCGCCAAATACGGATACGCCTCCATGAGCTTTGGCAATGTTGTTGATCAATTCCATGATGAGTACTGTTTTACCTACTCCAGCTCCTCCAAATAACCCTATTTTTCCTCCACGGCGATAGGGAGCTAAAAGATCTACTACTTTAATTCCTGTTTCAAAGATTGATAATTTTGTATCTAACTGTATAAAGGCAGGCGCAGATCTATGAATAGGAGATGTTGTGCGAGTATCTACGGGACCTAAATTATCAACAGGCTCCCCAAGAACATTGAAAATTCGTCCAAGAGTAGCTCCTCCGACTGGAACACTTAGAGGAGTTCCCGTGTCAATGACTTCCATCCCTCTCATCAGCCCATCTGTAGCACTCATAGCGACAGCTCTAACTCGATTATTTCCTAATAATTGTTGTACCTCGCAAGTAACATTAATTTGTTGACCGACAGTATCTCGATCCTTAACTACTAAAGCATTATAAATATTAGGCATTTTGCCGGGGGGAAAAACGACATCCAATACCGGGCCAATAATTTGAGCGATACGCCCTAGGTTTTTT